CTTGCTGTTTTTTTTTAGAGATTTTCTAGATCTAAGAATCTAGACAGTTGAATAAAAATGGATTATCATAGATTTTGATAATTTGGAGTAAGCCGCTATGGTGAAATCGGTAGACACGCTGCTCTTAGGAAGCAGTGCTAAAGCATCTCGGTTCGAGTCCGAGTAGCGGCATAATATTTTCTACAAGAAAGCAAATGGGACCTACAATCTATATTAATAATCTATATTCAAATGAAATAATAAATGAAATTTGCGATTTCGGTTTCTTATTTTCTTATATTTCAATTGGAGGAACCCTGACTTCATTTTTATTATTTGTATGCTATTTTTGACTTTAGAGCACATATTTAACCATATCTCTTTTTCGGTCGTTTCAATTGTAATTACAATTCATTTTATACGCTTAGTATTCGATGAAATCGTAGGACTATTTGATTCCTCAGAAAAGGGCATGCTAGTTTCTTTTTTCTGTATAACAGGATTATTAATAACTCGTTGGACATATTCAGGAGATTTTCCATTAAGTGATTTATATGACTCATTAATTTTTCTTTCATGGAATTTATCCATTATTAGCATGCTTCCATATTTTAAAAACGATAAAAATGATTTAAGCGCAATAAGCTACCCAAGTGCCCTGTTTACCCAAGGCTTTGCTACTTCCGGGCTTTTAGCTGAAATGCATCAATCAAAAAGATTAATGCCCGCTCTCCAATCCCAGTGGTTAATGATGCACGTAAGTATGATGATATTGAGCTACGCAGCTCTTTTGTGTGGATCGTTATTATCAATAGCTCTTCTAATCATTACATTTCAAAAAAGGGTCTTTCTCTTTGGTAAAATAAATAAGTTATTAAATGTGCCATTTTCGAATATTCAATACCTGACTGAAAGAAAGAATATTTTACTAAACACCTTTCTGACTTCTTCTGTAAATTATTATAGGTCTCAATTGCTTCACCAATTGGATTATTGGAGTTGTCGTATTATTAGTCTAGGATTTCTCTTTTTAACAATAGGGATTCTTTCAGGAGCGGTATGGGCTAACGAGGCGTGGGGGTCATATTGGAGTTGGGACCCAAAGGAAACTTGTGCATTTATTACTTGGACAGTATTTGCCATTTTTTTACATATTCGAACAAATAAAAACGTGGAAGGTGTAAATTCGGCAATTGTGGCTTCTATGGGCTTTTTTCTAATTTGGGTCTGCTACTTCGGAATCAATCTATTAAGAATAGGGTTACATAGTTATGGTTCATTTGTAATATCGTAAAACTCGAATTGAATTGAAGAAAGTGTATGATAAATCGAAACGTAGATTGGTAGCGTGTTCAACGTACATAAATAAAATCGAATAATAATCCCATTTCAACCATTGGGAACCGTTTGAATCACTACGGACAACTAACTTGATTCAAAGGGTTCTCCCAAGGGCCAAAGATGTCTGATTCCAAATCCAAATTTGAACTCTTTTTTTTTATTTCTGAAAGCTCCCTAGAAAAAAATGAGATACAATTAATTCAACCCTGTCAACCGACAATGACATAAGAAAATCGGGATAAATACCAATACCTATTACGGGTAGAAGGATAGAAATTGAAACAAATAACTCTCGCGGCCCAGAATCAAAAAAAGGGAGGGTTGGGGCATTCAAAAGTCTGTATCCATAGAACATCTGGCGTAACATAGATAATGAATAAATCGGAGTTAATATCATTCCAATTGCCATTCCAAAAGTAATTACTATTTTTGGCATTAAAAGAAATTTTTGGCTGGTTATTATTCCAAAAAATACTATCAATTCTGCAACAAACCCGCTCATACCCGGTAATGCAAGCGAGGCCATTGATAAGATACTGAACATCGTAAATACTTTTGGAATGGCGACAGCCATTCCGCCCATTTCGTGAAAAGAAACAAGGCGTATTCTATCATAACTCGTCCCTGCCAAGAAAAAAAGCGCAGCACCAATAAACCCATGAGAGATTATTTGTAAAATGGCTCCGTTAAGCCCCGTATCGGTTATAGAACTAATTCCGATAATTATGAAACCCATATGAGATACAGAGGAATAGGCTATTCGTTTTTTTAAATTACGCTGACCAAGAGATGTTGAAGCTGCGTAGACTATTTGGATTGCGCCTATTGTAATCAAGTAGGGGCAAAACTTAGAATGCGCATGGGTCAAGAATTCTACATTAATCCGAACCAATCCATAAGCTCCCATTTTTAATAAGATTCCGGCTAGAAGCATGCAAGTGCTGTAATGTGCCTCTCCGTGAGTGTCTGGTAACCATGTATGTAAGGGTATAATCGGCGATTTGACAGCAAAAGTAATAAGAAAGCCAATATATAATATTATTTCCAGTGCCGCAGGATAGGATTGATGAGCTGATATTTCAAAATGGAATGTTGGTTCGTTGGAACCAAATAATCCGATACTTAGAACCCCTATTAATAGAAAGAGGGAGCTTACTGCAGTGTACAAAAGAAATTTTGTAGCTGAATACAGGCGTTTCTTCCCCCCCCACAGGGATAGAAGTAAATAAACGGGAATTAACTCGAATTCCCACATGATGAAAAAGAGCAAAAGATCCCGAGAAGAAAATGATCCTATTTGACCGCTATACATTGCTAACATCAGGAAATAGAATAATCGTGAATTTCGAGTAACCGGCCAAGCCGCTAAAGTAGCTAGAGTGGTGATAAATCCTGTCAGTAAAATGGGTCCAAGAGAAAGTCCGTCTATTCCCAATCTCCAGTAAAACTGCAAAAAATGGATCCATTTATAATTCTCGACGAGTTGAATTAATGGATCGTCCAGTTGGAACTGGTAACAGAATGCATAGGCCGTTAGAAGGAGTTCTAGTGAACATATGCACAAAGTATACCATCTAGTTACCTTATTTCCTCTATGAGGGAAAAAGAAAATGAAGGAACCGGCGGATATCGGAAAAATAACAATTATTGTTAACCAAGGAAAATAATTCGTGGTAAAAACAAGATACGCTTGGACTTGGACCATAAAACCCATGCTCAAAAATAGAATCTATCCTGTTTTCTTTTTCGAGTACGGGTTTTGTCGGTAAAAAAAGAAAAATGTATTCAATTCAACTGGGATTTTCTTAAATGTATTAATTTAATAAGCTAGACCCATGCTTCGAGTTGTTTCATGCCATAAATAAACCCGAATGCTTAGGAAATCCGTTGGACAGGCAGATTCACATCTCTTACAACCGACACAGTCCTCTGTTCTTGGAGCGGAAGCAATTTGCTTAGCTTTACATCCGTCCCAAGGTATCATTTCTAACACGTCTGTGGGACAAGCTCTGACACATTGAGTACATCCTATACATGTATCATAAATTTTTACTGAGTGTGACATGGGGTCTATAAATTTTGAAACGTCATAACATATATTTTCGATCTAGTCAATTTATTTGATAATAACTCATATATTTATACACCAGATGAATCAATGATTTAGCAGAATTTTTAAACCTACCTTTGAGTTGACTCTTCAAAAAAAAGGGAAAAGATACTTTGACTTCCTCTGTTTTCGCAAATAGCGCCTAGGTTTCATATCATACAGGCCCATGCAAATTGATGAATAATAATAGTCTCATTTTTCTGATTAATACTACTTTTTCAATAAATTCGATTGATTAATACGAGTTGATTTTTTGTTATGATAAATTGACGAAAGAATGGCCGGTCCAATAGCTGCTTCAGCGGCTCCAATGGCTATAACAAAAATGGAAAAAACGGCACCCTTTAATTGGCAACTATCAAAAAAATCAGAAAATGTTACGAAATTCAGATTAACTGCATTCAGCATAAGTTCAAGACACATAAAGGCCCTAACCATATTCCGACTCGTGATCAATCCACCGATACCAATAGAAAATAAAAAAGCACTCAAAACAAGTACATGTTCGAGTATCATTGAGCAGCTCCTTATCAATTTTAATTCATTTCAATATGAACAAGAATCCACGAGATTCGATTCATTTTAACACTACTAGAAAAAACAAGTAGGAAACAAAAAAATATATTGACAGTAGGTCGAAAAAAGGGAGTTTCTGTTTTCTATACTTATATAGGAATATAGTATAGTAATATAGCAATTCAAAATATAGGAATTCAAAAGTCTTAAAATAGAATTAAAAGAAACTATATATGATAAGAGAAAAGAAAAGAAGCTTAATTTCCATTTTCCGCTGTTTTGTTGGTTCGAATTAGAAAGTTTACTGGCGAGCCACGGCAATTGAACCTATTAAAGCAACTAAAAGAATTATAGAAATGAGTTCAAATGGAAGAAAAAAGTCTGTTGATAAACGAATTCCAATTTGTTGACTATTACTTATCAAATCTTTCTCTACAATCTGGGTTGCTCTTGTAGTCCAAATAATCCCATACCACGATGTATCCAGAATATTAGAAATTAGTGAAAGAAAAAGAGTTGTACAAACTAGTGAAGTAGCCCCATCCCTAACAATCCCAAGGTTCAAATCTTTGGAATATTCTGAACCATTTATGAACATCACAGCAAATAGGATTAAAATGTTTATAGCTCCCACGTAAATAAGGAGCTGTGCAGCAGCTACAAAATGGGAGTTTGCTAGAATATAAAATAAAGATATACAAATAAAAACCAATCCCAACGAAAAAGCAGAATAAATTAGGTTGGTAAGTAATACTACTCCGAGACCCCCTAATATAAGACCTGATCCCAGAAAGACTAAAAGAAAATCATGTATTGGTCCGGGCAAATCCATTATATGTAACAGAGAAATAAATGGAAATCTTTTTCATGAGCTTCTTGATCCCATCAGGAATGTTTTACGCTACGCCCCCATTTCAAGTTGAATGCAATTCTAATGAGTACGAATTGCCATAAGTAGAATTATTGAACAACACTCTGTACTCCTCTTTCTTTATTCAGAAAAGTGCGAAATTCTCTTATCTAACCAATCAAGAGTTCAAATTTGTCCTTATTGAACAAGAACAAATAAGATAAGGACCGAATTTCCCTAGGCAAAAATAAAAACTTTAGTTTATTAATTGGAAATTTTTCTTTAATCAAGAATCAAGGGGTTTTCTCGATTTTTATTTTTTTATTTGTAAGCGAATTCAAAATTGTTCGAATTGTATAATCCTCAATTACCGGCATTGGTAAACGACCTAAAGCAATTTGATTAGAATTCAATTCGTGACGATCATAGGTTGAAAGCTCATATTCCTCGGTCATCGATAAACAATTTGTTGGACAATACTCGACGCAATTACCACAAAATATACAGATTCCAAAATCAATACTGTAATTAAACAGGCGTTTCTTTCGAATATCGGTTTCAAATTTCCAATCAACAACAGGTAGTTCTATAGGGCATACACGAACACATACTTCACAAGCAATGCATTTATCAAATTCAAAATGGATTCGACCGCGAAAACGCTCCGATGTAATTAATTTTTCATAAGGATATTGAATAGTTACAGGGAAACGATTTGCGTGGGATAAGGTAATCATAAAACTTTGACCGATGTACCTTGCGGCTCGTACTGTTTGTTGACCATAATTCATGAATCCAGTTACCATAGGAAACATATTGCGAATATCTATGAATAATTTTATCTTTCTTTCTCTTGTTTAAGACAAGCCACGAATATAGAATATCCTATTATTTTTTTCTATTACAGTATTACAGCGAAAGTAGTTGAGAAGAAGTTGTTAATAATAGATTGCCAAGAGAAATCGGTAAAAGAAATTTCCACCCAAGGTTTAAGAGTTGGTCCATTCTTAGCCTAGCTAAAGTCCATCTTGTTGTGATAGAAATGAACAAGAAAAAAAAAGTTTTAGCTAATGTAATAAAAAGCGAGATTGTTGTTGCAAAGATTGCACCCACCTTATTTATTTCAAATAATTGAGGAAAGTCTATCCACGGAATAGAGAGATTCCAACCACCCAAGTAAAGAATTGTTACAAATAAGGAAGAAACTAATAAATTGAAATAGGAAGTAACGTAAAATAAACCAAATTTTATACCCGAATATTCGGTTTGATAACCTGTTACTAATTCTTCCTCTGCTTCTGGTAAATCGAAAGGTAATCTTTCGCATTCCGCTAAGGAAGAAATTAGCAAAACGATGAACCCTATAGGTTGACGCCACAAATTCCACCCCCAAAAACCGTATTTGGACTGCGCTTCAACTATATCAACTGTACTTGAACTGTTAGAAAATCATAGTCGGCAAGACCATTACTGTTCCTACCGCTATTACAGAACCGTACATGAGATTTTGACTTCATACGGCTCCTCTAGCGTCTCAAATGAATTTATAAATTTAAGGACCCAGTAGTCTTTTATTACTTTAATCGCTATATGTTTGTAGTATAGATAAAGTTTTTCAAAATATATTGGAAGGTCCGGAATTAGACGAATGGAATTCTGTCTACTAAAAATAAAAAAAGGGTAAGTATTTCTGAATTGATCTCAGCCTTTACTTTTCAAATGTAAATTTTTACTTCTTGAGTAATAGCGCAATACTTAAATAAAATACTCCGTTTCAAGATATCCATAAATATTTCAACCCACAGTTTTCAATTGCGAATTTTCTATTATTATTGTAATTTATTTCATGAATAGTGCCACGAGTTCTAGCTCCATATAAATGTATATATATTATTTCCTTTTTTCGGCTCCGATTCTTCTTTCTAACAAACTAACAAAAAAGGATAGGTTTAAAATGAAAGTAAATAAAGGATTTTTTCGTTCCTTAGAATTATTTGTTTAATCCGTGGGTAGGAGCATACTCTGGATCGGAATTTGGAGGAGTACTGCTTAATCATTTCTACCAATTTAAAGCCCCAAATGACTCTTCCTTTTTTTGAACAGTTTTTAAAATCTGCATTACAAACCCTTTCCGTATTTTGGTGTTCCTAACCATCCACTAATTTTTCATCAGTCCCCCTATTTTAAGGTAATAGATAGAAAGGGTATCAAAACCAAATACCGGTTTGTTTTTTTTGAGCCCGCTTCAAGCCGAGACGACTAATCAACCAATCTTGGGGCAAAGGTCCTTTCCCTTACTATTTACTTCCGCCTAACTCTTTCTCTTGTACCTAAGGAAATGAGAATCAATTTTTTACTGCCAATTTCAAAATTTTATTTTTTAAGCTGTTTTCTTTCACTCATATAACTACCTGGTTTAGTTCATCAACCCGAATGAGGAATAGGGAGGAATAGGGAAGGTTTTCTGTTTTTTTTTTTAACGAATCGCACGTAGAGATATTGACAACACACAGAGAGTTAGTGGTATTTCATAACTAATTGATTGAGCAGTAGCTCGTAGACCACCTAAAAAGGAATATTTATTATTTGATCCATATCCTGACATAAGAAGTCCAATGGGAGCAATACTTGCAACTGCAATCCATAAAAAAACACCAACATTTAGATCAGCTAAAACAAGACGATAGCTAAAAGGAATTACTGAATAACTTAGGAGAATTGATATGACTGCCATGGATGGGCCAAGACTGAACAAACGAATATCCCCTCTAGATGGAAGAAGATTCTCTTTGAAAAAGAGTTTTGTCCCATCTGCTAGAGCTTGAAGAATTCCCAAAGGACCGGTGTATTCAGGCCCAATACGTTGTTGTATCCCCGCGGATATTGCTCTTTCTAACCACACAATTACTAATACACCTATTGTGATTCCCAATACAAGGATTAAAATAGGGACAAGGATCCAGACAGTCCCATAGACCTCTTGGAAGGATTCGAATCTGGAAAAAGAATTGATATATTGTACTTCTCTTGGATCAATTATCATCTCAACGATCAACCTCTCCCATAATGATATCGATGCTACCTAGTATCGTCATAATATCAGCCAATTTCATTCTTTTAACTAACTGAGGAAGAATTTGCAAATTAATAAAACCCGGTGGGCGTATTTTCCATCTCCAAGGAAAACTGCTCTGATCTCCTATCATAAAAATTCCCAATTCTCCTTTTGGGGCTTCAACTCTCATATAAAGTTCTTGTTTCGGTAATTCAAAAGTAGGAGAAGGTTTTTTACTGACGAATCTATATTCAAAACCACCCCATTCTGTATACCTTTCTCTATCAAAACATCGAATTTCTAAATTCTCATAAGGCCCCCCCGGAATTCCTTCCAGAGCCTGTTGAATCATTTTTATGGATTCCCTCATTTCACCGATTCGGACTAAAAAACGAGCTAATGAATCTCCTTCTTTTTGCCATTGAACTTCCCAATCGAATTCGTTGTAACAGTCATAATTGTCGATTTTACGAAGATCCCATTGTATTCCGGAAGCTCGTAGCATCGGGCCTGATAAACCCCAATTTATTGCTTCTTCTTTATCAATAATGCCTATTCCCTCTACTCGCTCTAAAAAAATGGGATTCCTTGTAATAAGTTTTTCATATTCAGCAAGTCCTGTTAAAAAATAATCACAGAAATCCAAGCATTTATCGATCCAACCATAAGGTAGATCAGTCGCAACTCCTCCGATACGAAAATAATTATGCATCATTCTCATACCGGTGGCTGCTTCAAATAGATCATATACTAATTCTCTTTCTCTGAAAATATAAAAAAAGGGGGTTTGTGTGCCAATATCTGCCATAAAGGGACCAAGCCATAATAGATGAGAAGCTATACGACTTAATTCCAACATAATTGTTCTGATATAGTTGGCTCTTTTAGGTACTTGAATATTTCCTAATTTCTCTGGGGCATTTACGGTTATTCCTTCTGTGAACATAGTAGCCAAATAATCCCAACGTGTTACATAAGGCAGATATTGTATAATAGTTCGGTTTTCTGCAATTTTTTCCATCCCTCTATGTAAATAACCCAATATGGGTTCACAGTCAATAACATCTTCACCATCTAGAGTAAGGATGAGCCGAAGAACGCCGTGCATTGATGGGTGGTGAGGGCCCATATTTACTATCATGAAATCTTTTCTTGTAGTTGGTATAGTCATAAGTTTTTTCTTGCTTTTTTCTTTCATGAATTCCCTACCCTAAAACGAAAAGAAATTCATCCAAATGCAAAAATCGAATAAATCCAATTTTCGATTTAGAAGGCATATAAGAAAATAAAATTCTTCTAATTGAAAATAACGTTTCAAATTTCCCGAGTTTTTGACTCTCGAATATCCAACCAATTTATTAATTCTTTATAACGTACTCTATTTTTCTTTGACAAATAAGACAGCAGACGCTCGCGTTTTATCAAAAGTTTTTGGAGACCTCTCTGCGATAAATAATCCTTTCTGTGAAATTTTAAATGGGAAGAAATTCTTTCTATTTTATTGGTAAAACTTAATACTTGAAATTCAACGGACCCCCTATTCTTTTCTTCTTGCGAGATCACTGAAATTAATGGAGTTTTTACCATAAAACAGGGCCTCCTCCCCTTATCTTTTCTTTTTTAATATGAATTTGACCGATCAGTAAAAAAATCTGAGTTATTTTTGACTTTTCTTTTTGTAAATAATCTGAATTTTGTTATGAACTTCTCCTTTATCTTCCTCTTCCAAGGCTTTTACCTCTACTCGTGGCGTAATTTAAAATCAAGCATGATACGACCATTCTAGGAAAAATCGCATTTGGAAACTCATGCCAAACCAAAAAAATGGACACTTTTTGATAGAGGGAACGCGGAAAAGTCCGCGGACATTAAAATGATAAATTAAGCCAACTCCTAGCAAATGCACCACCGTGCACCCATTACTTATGGCTTCCGCTTTCCCTGGCCCTTCCTCGTCTTCAGAACTCATGGATCTAAAAAGTAATATATAGAAACTAAAGTACCTTCTTTATATGGATCTAAAAAGTAATATATAGAAACTAAAGTACCTTCTTTATTTGGTTTAATCTTCTTGAATAAACCAAAACCGCGCGGGTGCGAGTCGCCTTTTGGGTTGGGGTGTTTTTTCGACTCAAAACTTTTTGAATTCCCGGTAGAAATAGATTTCGCTAATGACAAAGCTTTGAGCGCCGCCTCGGACCCTTTTCCTTTCCAAATATTTTTACGAATTCGCTTTTTTGAGCTAGAAATCCTTTTTTTTGGAACTGCCATTGTTTAAAAAGTCCTTCATTGCTATAGTTGGATGTGAGAGACATCTATTGTTTAAAACTAATTCTTCTTTATTGCATTTCCTCTATTTATCTCCTTTCTCGTTAGATTACATTAACTTCGATTTAATTACTTTTTGATATAAAATATAGAAAAAATATGTGAAAAACGCATAAAAGATTTTGGTATTGGAACAAAGAATATGTTCGTTTTTTTTTTTTTCTATTAACCATTCAATTCATTAGTCAAGCTAGGGAAGGGTAGAACTACTAACTAATTAAAATTTTTTAAAAGTGGAATGGGACTAATAGTCCATTTTTTAACGTCAAAGAAGACAGTATTTTGATTAAAAAAAAGAAATGACTCAAATTTATTTTTAAAAATGCGAACCTTCCTTATTTCAATATTTGAAGAGCATTATAGAAGTATTAAGAATAAGAATACTGAACGTAGGAATTCAAAATAGAAAACTGCATTTTAGTATTTTAGTTTGGAATATCTTTATTTTTTTTTTTTACTTTTCATTCAAAAGAGAAAGGAGCTGGTGAATTAGAAAAAATGAATTAAGCATTTTTTTTATTGATTTTTTATGGAATATACAAATAAATATTCATGGATTATGCCCTTCATTCCACTTCCCGTTCCTATGTTAATAGGGGTGGGACTTCTCCTTTTTCCAACGACAACAAAGCATATTCGCCGTATATGGGCCTTTCCTACTCTTTTTTTGTTAGGGATAGTTATTCTTCTTTCGGCCTATTTATCTATTCAGCAACTAAATAGAAGTTATATCTATCAATATGTATGGTCTTGGACCATCAATAATGATTTTTCTTTAGAGTTTGGTCATTTGATAGATCCACTGACTTCTACGATGTCAATCTTAATTACTACTGTTGGACTTACAGTTCTTATTTATAGCGAAAATTATATGTTTCATGATCAAGGATATTTAAGATTTTTTTATTATATGTCTTTTTTTAATGCTTCAATGTTGGGCTTAGTTACTAGTTCTAATTTAATACAAATTTATATTTTTTGGGAATTTGTCGGAATGTGTTCTTATTTATTAATAGGCTTTTGGTTTACACGACCCGTTGCCGCAAAGGCTTGTCAAAAAGCATTTGTAACTAATCGTGTAGGGGATTTCAGTTTCTTATTAGGAATTTTGGGTCTTTATTGGATAACGGGTAGTTTCGAATTTCGAGATTTGTTTCAAATATTTAATAACTTGGTTCATAATAATGAAATTCCTTTTTTATTTTTGACTTTGTGCGCCTTCTTATTATTTGGGGGCGCGCTTGCTAAATCTGCGCAATTTCCCCTTCATGTATGGTTACCCGATGCCATGGAAGGACCTACTCCTATTTCAGCTCTTATCCATGCTGCTACTATGGTAGCCGCAGGAATTTTTCTTGTAGCTCGGCTTCTTCCTCTTTTCATAGCCATACCTTCCCTATTGAATCTAATATCTTTGATAGCTATAATAACAGTCTTTTTAGGAGCTACTTTAGCTCTTGCTCAAAAGGATATTAAGAGGGTTTTGGCCTATTCTACAATGTCTCAACTGGGTTATATGATGTTAGCTCTAGGCGTGGGTTCTTATCGAGCTGCTTTATTTCATTTGATTACTCATGCTTATTCGAAAGCATTGTTGTTTTTAGGGTCTGGATCAATAATTCATTCGATGGAGGCTCTTGTTGGATATTCTCCAGAAAAAAGTCAGAATATGGTTCTTATGGGCGGTTTAACAAAACATATGCCAATCACAAAAACAGCCTTTTTATTAGGTACACTTTCTCTTTGTGGGATTCCACCTCTTGCTTGTTTTTGGTCCAAAGATGAAATTCTTAATGATAGTTGGTTGTATTCCCCGATTTTCGCAATAATAGCTTTTTCCACAGCGGGATTTACCGCATTTTATATGTTTCGGATCTACTTACTTACTTTTGAAGGACACTTAAATGTGCATTTTCTAAATTATAGTGGAAAACGAAGTAGTTCTTTGTATTCAATATCTTTATGGGGAAATACAGGATTAAAAACGATGAAAAACTTTTTTTTTTTTAAAACTTCATTAACAATGAATAATAAGCAAAGGGTTTCGTTTTTTTGTAATAAAACATATCGACTTGATAGTAGTAGTAGTGTAAGAAACATCATGCGCCTTTTTACTCATTTTGGCACTAAGAATACTTTACCTTATCCCCATGAATCGGAGACTACTATGCTATTCCCTATCGTTGTATTGGTCCTATTTACTTTCTTTGTTGGAGCTATCGGAATTCCTTTCAATCAAGAAGGGGGGGATTTGGATATATTGTCCAAATTCTTAACCCCGTCTATAAACCTTTTACATCAAAAGTCAAATAATTCTTTGGGTTGGCATGAATTTCTAACAAATGCAACTTTGTCAGTCAGTATATCTTATTTGGGAATAGTTATAGCTTCTTTTTTATATAAGCCTTTTTATTTATCTTTAACAAAATTGAACTTCATTAATCTTTTTGTTAAAGGGGGTCCTAAGAAAATTTGGAGGGACAAAATAATAAATCGGATATATGATTGGTCCTATAATCGTGGTTACATAGATGCTTTTTACACAATATCCTTAATTAAGGGTATAAGAAAATTCGCTGAATTGACTTATTTTTTTGATGCGCGAGTTATTGATGCAATTACGAACGGGCTGGGTATTATGAGTTTTTTTGTAGGAGAAGGTATTAAATATGTAGGGGGGGGGCGCGTCTCTTCTTATCTTTTATTCTATTTATCTTGTGTATTAATTTGTTTAGTAATTTCTTACTTTTTGTACTTTTTCCATTTTTGAATAGAAGAAAGAATCTTTTCTATTTTTCTATCCTACTAAAAAATGGAAATTTTTAAATTTATGTATTATTTTATTTTTTAACTTTCCATATAAGATATATAAATCCACTAGAGACAACATCTCTTATGTCAATGAGAACAAAGAAATATAAAAATGAATGGAATTGGGATATGGATGGAATATAATGAAATAGAGCTACTTTGAGGTTGCCTATGAAATGAGGCATGGAACGGAGGCACTACGAAGAAGTTCCGGGAATTACGAAGGAAACTTTGAGCTCATATTGGTCATGGGTTGAGAACGGGAATTGAACTCCATGAGATCGAATCTCTCGTTGTTCCTCAATAGCTCAGTGGTAGAGCGGTCGGCTGTTAACCGACTGGTCGTAGGTTCGAATCCTACTTGGGGAGATTCTCTTTATTCCGAATGAATGAAAGGGTTCGCTTTGACCGTTTAAGAGTAGGTAACCATTCCCTGTGTCTGTTTTTTCTATTGCACTCTATCCCATCGTATCACATTCGGCTCTGTGCTATTTGAGAATCACCTTCAATACCTCAGTGTAGGTTCGGGATAATCCTTTGTTCCATAGTCCTGGGGCGGGACTATTTCAAAAAAAATAAGACCATTCCATTTCGAGAATAGACCCACACCGAAGTTTCTTAGCCTTGTTGCGCTATACCGATCTTGATTTGCCTATCCCCATAGGCTCGGTAGATCCTTTCTTTTGGGCCAGTTGTGGGCTCGGAGGGATTTGAACCCCCGACATCGTGGTTCGTAGCCACGTGCTCTAATCCTCTGAGCTACAGGCCCCACCCGATTAATACAATCGTCAACCCTTCAGTTTTCGATTTTGAATCTGGTACCTAGGTTTTCGCGAATAAAAAAGCACCTCGTGCACGGTCAATGCTACAACACCTGCTTGTGAGAGTAGCATTGATTACTAAATATTGTATCTTTATATGAATCTTCTTGTCACGTGAAGGTGTCCCCATTTTCGCTCAGACGCGAAATCTCTCTCATTTCATTCTCTTCCTCTTCACCCCCATGGATGGCTTCTCTGGTTGTCAACGACGTGACAAAGACGCCTCCGTTCCAGGGAGGTCTAGACGGTGGCTTTTTAGACACGTACTGAATTATTGCGAATAAAATAGCTAAATTGACGACTAAAAGAGCTTTCAAACGGTTCGCCTTTTTGTTTTTTATTTTTTTATCTACCAAGGGGTCCCTACCCCACCCCTTTATATTTTTTATTTCCCATTTTCTTTATCTCCTTTGCTGAAGTTGGGTCCTTCTGCCTCGCTGTTTTTTCAGATTCGAGTTTCTATTTGAGAGAGTCATTAGGAAAAGTCTTTTGTTTCCACCGAGCTAAAGATAAAACAATATTTCGAGGTCTCTAGTAAACCAAAGTCATCGTTAATGGCTATTTTGCTTCAACTTAACCTCTCAAAAAGAAAAATTGCAGATTTAGTTACGATTAGAAAAACACAAAAACCTTTTCTCTTTATCCATAGACCCCTTTCATACTCAAATAATTGGAAATTTTGAGTCCCATTTTAAAAAATTTTGTTTCGTAATTCCATAATCCAAATTTTAAAAATTTACGATGGATCCTTGGATATAAATCACGAGAATGTATATTTTTCCCCGACTTTTTTTTTCATTGAGAGGTAAAGGAGTCAATCCCTTTAAGAAATAAAGTTTTTCATCTGAATATGAATCATAGTTAACGACCCCTTAACTCTTAAGGGGGGTTAATGGAACGAATCGCACTTTTACCACTAAACTATACCCGCTATAATGCAATTCTTATAATGCAATTATTATATAGAAACGTACTTTTTGTCGAGTCGAAGAGAGGAACCGGGGCAAGATAGGATCAGAAAGAAACCGCGATGGGGTCTCTTTTGTCAGGAGACTCAACGAAATTGTTAAAGAAGGACTTATTTTAATACCTAAAAGCTAGGCGCTTGTTTTTGCTGTAGCAATTTTGGCATTGGTAGATATGTCTGGACAAAGCTCAATTATAGCATACATATCTTGCATGCTATCAGTTAACCTAATCCTGGCATCGAGCTATTTTTCCGCAGGGTCTACCCTACAGTATTGTCACCGCAGTAGAGTTTAACCACCAAATTCGGTATGGATTGGTGTGTTTCCTCTAGGCATAGGACACCAGAACTTTTGGTTTTTTATGTTATCAAAGAAACAATGAAAATAGATGGCGAGTGTTTGATCGACTTGATTGAGTCATGTAGGAACAAGGTTCAAGTCTACCGGTCTGTTAGGATGCCTCAGCTGCATACATCACTGCACTTCCACTTGACACCTGATAAACGGCTCGTCTCGCCGTGACCTTATCTTCAATTCTCAAGACTTCTATCGCCCCATCCCCGCAGGGGCAGATAACCCAACCCCTTTCATCGTACTGTACTCCCCAAAGAGCAACTCTTCCTTCGCAAACTCTCAAAAGGTGCTGAGTTGAAACCCCATTCTAACTGAAGCTTCTTGTGGTTCCGGAGGATTCAGCTTAATAGGTCCTGGCTAGGTGTTTCTTTTTCTTTCCCTAATACATTAGTGCCGATGGTTGGTTTTCGGATATATTCTTTCGATTTTAGCATTAAGGATATATCTCTTAATACGATAGTTATCTGACAAGTGGATCTTTTTATCGGGTAACCCCGTCCTTTTGCCCTAGGTTTTAATTTTTTCACAGTAGTACCCTCATTGACTTCAGCTTTACTAATGATTAAACTTTTTTTGTTAAAATTCATATTGTGAATACCATTTGCTGCTGCGGAATAAATTAATTTTAAAATTGGATAACACGCTCGATAAGGCATGAAGTTGAGTATCATAAGTGTTTCTTCATAGGAACGTCCACGAATCTGATCAATCACTCTTCTCACTTTGTTAGCAGACATAGAAATATATGCACCCACAGCTGATACTTCTGTATATACCTTCATCCTTTTTTTTTTCATGGACTTTATACCTCTCATTAATCAACGACAAGATTCATTTCATTTATTTATTAAATTATTAACGACGCAATTTATTATCGCTTTTGCTTTTCACATCCTCTTTATTAAAACTTCTAGTAGGTACAAACTCTCCCAATTTATGGCCTACCATATAGTCTGTTATAGGAATAGGAAAATGAATTTTGCCGTTATGGATAAAAATGGTGTATCCGACCATTGCAGGGAGAATGGTTGATGCTCGAGACCAAGTTTTAAGGGAATCTTTCTCGGCCTTGGCGTTAAGCTTCTCTATTTTTTTTAATAAATGAAAAGCAACAAAAGGGGTTTTCTTAACTGATCGGGACATTCGAAATTACTCCGTAATTCAAAATATTATTACTATTAAATAATACGCTTCTTTCTACGAAGCATTTCGGCGCTTACTATGACCTTCCTCGTCTCTCGGTGCCTAGCACCATAAGGCTTTCTTTGTTTGAACCTCGCCCTTCACTTCAAGGCTATACCATCCTAAGGTGCTGCTAAATGGAAAGATCTTATCAACGTCCATGAATGAGAAATCCTAGATCGAACTGCCGAATCGAAAAAATAGGGTGCTATTATTAGAATATAGCTTTGTATCGGCTAAGTTCACGAGTTGGAGATAAGCGGACTCGAACCGATGACATCCGCCACAGGGTAAAGCACCACCTCTTAGGCCCACGATCGATTTTACCATAGAGGTTAACGATAGACAATAACTCCCCCCCGAACACAGCTTACAACTTTGATCGTATTGTGCTCTCCAAAGAGCAACTCTTCTTAAACTCTCAAAAGGTGCTGAGTTGAAACCCCTGAGGCTTCTTGTGGTTCTCCAGGATCCAGCTACAGGAGAACGGGGAACGGGTAGCTCCTCCTTTTTTCCACCCGACTCTTTTCTTTCTAAGATCCTTTTTCAAACCTGCTCCTATTTCGAGCCAAGTGCACGGATCGGGGACCCCGGTAGTAACTAAGGGGGTCAGTGAGTTATTTATCAGCCAAGCATTGGCTAGATCCAATCCCCTGGTCTCTGAGAAAAGCAATAATTTTACGTTCTTGCTTTCCGAAAGGGAAACTCTGGAAAAACTTAAGCGGGAATTGAACCGGCATCTTAGTTTGTAAGGCTAAGGGTTTTGTTAGTCGGCCAACTAAAAAACCTCGTTTTCAAATTGACTGTAGACTCGGTAATAAAAATCTACAGTTGCTACAACGAGTATCGGTATTTTTATAATGAGGGGCAGCATCCCCACCTGGTTATACCCAAAATATCCGTATACTGCCGCTAAGATGAGCAGTATAATCCTATTCATCTTATTCTTAGTCAACAGACCTGAATAGCATTTGTATTTTAGCAAAAAAATACAAATGAATTTCAGGTAGTTGAAAATCGGTAGAGGTGGATCAGAACGATGGATCCATTTCAAAAATTCCCAGTTTCCTACCACGAACTGGGAATATATTTCTACGAAATTCTTTAACCTTTTCCTAAAGGAAAAGGAGGTTAAAGTTCTATTCTTTTCCCTCAGGGCTTCACAGCGATCCTCTAAAATACCGC